AATGGAAGAACTAGAACCGTATGGATTTCCAAAGACTCCATGGATAGGAACTAAAAACGAGATATCGAAGTAGTTCTGATGATTCAGTATATCATCACTTCAATTCGGAGTTCTTAGTTACTTTGACCGGGTGGATCTTAGTGATGGAATAATAAGTAATAATTCATTGGTTGATTGTATCATTAACCATTTCTTTATTTTGGTGCGAGGAACTTACCATGAATCCACTGATTTCTGCCGCTTCCGTTATTGCTGCTGGATTGGCCGTAGGGCTTGCTTCTATTGGACCTGGAGTTGGTCAAGGTACTGCTGCGGGCCAAGCCGTAGAAGGTATCGCGAGACAACCAGAAGCAGAGGGTAAAATACGAGGTACTTTATTGCTTAGTCTGGCTTTTATGGAAGCTTTAACAATTTACGGACTGGTCGTGGCATTAGCGCTTTTATTTGCGAATCCTTTTGTTTAATCCTATTCTATAAACGTGGAAATACGTACTTCTTTTCTTATTTTATTGCCGTCGACTTACCGCTTGCTTCTTCGAATTAGATCAAAACTTCACTCCACTTCTTCGTTGAGACAATACTCCGGGGAAGGTCTGATTTGAGGATGAGGAATTAGTAGATCCACTCGCTTTCTCACTTCCCGTCCTTAATTTAATGGAAACCCCTTTTGACTTTTAGGAAGCGTTGCAGGTATTTCGCAATTGACATGAAACCGGGGACCTAATAAGTATCTTATTGGGAACTTCAATTGAAATAAAATAATAATAAAGAATCCATTTTTGAAATTTGAAAATGATTTCAAATGAAATGAATATATTCATATTTAAAATAAGTCAATTAATAAAAAAAAAGAAATCAATAATAAAAAAACGGGACGAAGTGATACAAAAAGAACTCTGTTCGATTTTGTTAGTCCTATCTATAAGAGGAGAGCATATGAAAAATGTAACCGATTCTTTCGTTTCCTTGGGTTACTGGCCATCCGCCGGGAGTTTCGGGTTGAATACCGATATTTTAGCAACAAATCTAATAAATCTAAGTGTAGTGCTTGGCGTATTGATCTTTTTTGGAAAGGGAGTGTGTGCGAGTTGTGTATTTCAAGAATAGGCTGGATCCAACCGGCTGCACTTTCTTTTTTTTTTATTTATAAATAGGGAAGAAAGGTGCACGATCTCGACGAATTACTTCTGAATAAATTAAGAAATCATATGTAAGAACCATAGCATTTCGTGACTCATTGGTAAATCAACTTTGATTCTCTATCAACCAATAATGTGGGACCATTAACATGGTTAAAGCTAAACCGCCTGAAGTCCAGGCACAACATGGTACTCTTTCTACCACTACGTTAGTACGGAGATGGTTTCAAAATGAATAGTTGGCAATTTATCCGATATAGAACACTCATATCGATAAAATGATTTGAACCATTTACTGGAAAAATGGGTGTCTCGCCCTTTTTTTATCCAATGCTGAATCGACGACCTATGTATAAAATAAGAAGAATTTTTTGGATTTGAAGAAAAAAAAACAACTTTGCTGACAATTACAGATTTTTTTTGTCTGGTCGGAAGAGTCCTCTGAATATTCTGGTCTTGTATCAGTTTCCATATCTTGGAATACGAACAGAGAAGAGAGGGTAGGCTCATTACATTAAAAGATATGGGAATGCTCATAACATAAGTAACTGAGCGTGAGAGCCAAATGAATCGAAAGATTCATGTTTGGTTCGGGAAGAGATCATGGAAGTGAAGTTGTGAAATGAATGGGAAAATAATCTACTTTCATTAAGTGATTTATTAGATAATCGAAAACAGAGGATTCTGAGTACTATTCGAAATTCAGAAGAACTACGCGGAGGAGCTATTGAGCAGCTCGAAAAAGCCCGGGCTCGCTTACGGAAAGCGGAAATGGAAGCAGATGAGTTTCGAGTGAATGGATACTCTGAGATAGAACGAGAAAAACAGAATTTGATTAATGCCACTTATGAGAATTTGGAACGATTAGAAAATTACAAAAATGAAACCATTCATTTTGAACAACAAAGAGCAATTAATCAGGTCCGACAGCGAGTTTTCCAACAAGCCTTACAAGGAGCTCTAGTAACTCTGAATAGTTGTTCGAACAGCGAGTTACATTTACGCACCATCAGTGCTAATATTGGCATGCTCGGGGCCATGAAAGAAATAACTGATTAGCCCTTTTACTGTAGGCATTATTTTTTTTTTTCTCCCTTTGTTTCCGAAAAAGAATTAAGAGACACTAATGGTAACCATTCGAGCCGACGAAATTAGTAATATTATCCGTGAACGTATTGAACAATATAATCGAGAAGTCACGATTGTGAATACCGGCACCGTACTTCAAGTAGGCGATGGCATTGCTCGTATTCATGGTCTTGATGAAGTAATGGCAGGGGAATTAGTAGAATTTGAAGAGGGTACAATAGGCATTGCTCTTAATTTGGAATCAAACAATGTTGGCGTTGTATTAATGGGTG